TTAGTATAATATGTTTGGGTAATGATTTGTTAGATTTAATTTTACTGTACAAATACAAGTATGTTTTCTGAAGGATATGTTCTGAGGTGTGTGGGAAGTAATCAGGGGTAGTATTATTTATTGGATTATGTGGGTTGTAGGATTCATGTGTCTTTTAAGTATTAAATAGTAAATTGTTGGTAGGGGGATGTTACTTTACGATACGCGCCCCAGAGAAAGTTTAGCCAGGTGTGTCTGGTTTAGGGGCTAAATTTTTAGTGATGGGTGGGTGATTTTGGGCGTGGGTGCTGGTAAAATTATTTATTATGTCCTGTAACCATTGACTGAATAGCACCTTAGTGGTCGGGATGGGGGCCAAGACATTCAATCAGAGGCGCGATGACAGCATAAAGTCTGGCAAATCACATCCATGTGCCACCCGAATTATCGTTGGAACCTCTTCTTCCAGCCTACGGCAATGCTGAGGAGTACATAACCCTCCCCCATAGAGGCTCGCTGGAGTGCTCCCCTGACCCGATTAAGAGGGTGGTAGCGCCACACCATCGTGATGTCTTATTTAAGAGAAACGTATGTACGATCTTTAGAGGTATGGCCCTGAGGTAGGAACCAGATGCCGGAGACAGTTTCAGTATAGCCAAGCCCTGTCTATATGGGCGCGAAGCGAGGAGGGGTGATAGCAAAATGTGGGCGGGTTGCTGGTTTCACGGAGGATGGTAGATTAAGAGACTAAACAATACTTGTTGGGTATCCGTATTGAAGAGGAGCATACCAAATGCACTGGCCCAGTTATGTACAGCTGGCGAGTCCTAGTGGTGCATGCATAGCATTCATGCGCTATGTGCTGTTATAGATTTATGTACTGTACAATATCCATATACTAGAGTGCATCTTTGTAGTGGGTTCTTGCGTTGTACGTGTTATGGACGCCTGTAGGAATATAATCCTTGCTTGTAAGCATGTTGAGAGTGTTTTAATGCATTGTTTGGAGGTAATGTACTATGTATGATTAAGCATGTTTAGTACTATATATTATTCATGGGGAAAAGCAATAATGCACTAATTACATACAGGTGGGATATTTAATTTACCTATGAAGTACTTTATGGTAAGGCTTTCAATAATATAGGTTGTTTGGTATTCAGGGAATAGTTTAAGGTTAGAATCTCAGCTTTGGGTGTTGAAGGTAGAATGGGGATTTCTTTCCCTGAGATGTCTTGGGGAGAGAGTTCTCCATTTCTGGTTTACAAGACCAGAGTATTATGTTATACTACAAAGACGTTTATCATTTAAGCAATTTGTTTTCAATTAGGGCGGAGAGGGGGATAAGTGTGATGATAATTAGAAAGTATATGATGGATGCGGTTTGACCGATTGTTATGAAGGGATATTCGACTGGTTGGCCTCCGATTCATGTGAGCGTAAATAGGTCGGCTACTAGGGTTCAGAATAGGATTTGGGTAATGGGTCGGAATCCTATGCTTTGTTGCTTTGATAGGTGGAGAGTAGGGATGATTATGAGGATTAGGATGGAGAGTATTAGGGCTAGGACGCCTCCTAATTTGTTAGGGATAGATCGTAGGATTGCGTATGCAAATAGAAAGTATCATTCTGGTTTAATGTGGGGTGGAGTGTTGAGGGGATTAGCTAGTGTGTAATTATCTGGGTCAGTTAGAAGGTCAGGTGAAAATAGGGTTAGGCTTATTAGGCATAGGAGGAGAATAATTAGACCTAGGATGTCTTTGGTTGTATAGTAGGGGTGAAATGTGATTTTATCGAGGTCTGATGCTACTCCTGATGGATTACTTGATCCTGTTTCATGCAGAAACAAGAGGTGGATGGTTGCCAGGGCAGCGATGATAAAGGGTAGAATAAAGTGAAAGGTGAAAAATCGTGTGAGGGTGGCTTTATCTACTGAGAAGCCGCCTCAGATTCATTGTACGAGGTCAGATCCGATGTATGGGATGGCTGATAGAAGGTTTGTAATTACTGTGGCCCCTCAGAATGATATTTGGCCCCATGGGAGGACATAGCCTATGAATGCTGTGGCTATGGTTGTGAGTAGGAGGATAATACCGACGTTTCAGGTCTTCAGAAAAAGGAATGATCCATAATATAAGCCTCGGCCAATGTGGAGGAAGAGGCAGATGAAGAATATGGAGGCGCCATTGGCGTGTAGGTAGCGGATTATTCAGCCGTAGTTGACGTCTCGGGTGATGTGGGCGACTGAGGAGAAGGCAGTTGAGGTGTCTGGTGTGTAGTGTATGGCTAAGAATAGACCTGTAGTAATTTGGATAATCAGGCAAATACCTAGGAGTGAGCCGAAATTTCATCAGGCGGAGATGTTGGATGGTGTGGGGAGATCAATGAATGAGTTGTTAATGATTTTTGCTAGTGGGTGTGTTTTGCGGGGGGTAGTCATTAGGATTCTTATAGTTGAAATACAACAATGGTTTTTCATATCATTAGTCATGGTTATAGTCCATGTGGGAATAATGATGTATGCTTTATTTTCATTAAGTATTGTTTTAGTGATAGGGTTTGTAGGGTTTTCTTCTAAGCCTTCACCTATTTATGGGGGATTGGTGTTGATTTTTAGTGGTGCTGTGGGTTGTGCAATTACATTATGTTTTGGTGGGTCTTATATAGGGCTTATAGTCTTTTTAGTTTATTTAGGTGGTATAATGGTTGTTTTTGGTTATACTGCGGCGATGGCAATTGATGAACACCCTGAGACGTGGGTGTCAAGCATTGATATTTTAGGGATTTTTATACTAGGTTTAGTAATGGAGATGACTATAGTAGCTTTATTGGGTGGGGATCCTAATAAAACGGTAGAAGTTACTGTTAATTATAAGACTGTATCTAGTTGGATGATTTATGAGGGTGGTGGGCCAGGATTGATTCGTGAAGATCCTACGGGTGCTGCTGCTTTGTATAATTATGGTGTTTGAGTTGTTTTAGTCACTTGTTGGGCGTTGTTTATGGGTATACATATTGCGATTGAGCTTACTCGTGGTGGGGGTTAAATAAGTAATAGTAGTGTTAAGGCGGGTGGGATGAAGAATGATAAGAAGTAGAGTTTAATTAGGCCTTTTTGGGTTGATGTTGTTGTAGAAATTGAAATTTGAGTTTGTGTCGTTATTTTTGGTATGGATTTTTCTAATCAGAATAAGTCTAATAAGGTTGAGGTGAAGTTTTGACTTGCGGTTAAGCTTGAGTGGGGATTTGATCGGTGGGTGGTAATTGAGTAGAAGCCTAATATATTGGAGAAGTAGAATGGTTTTACTGGGGTGCTTAATTTTATATTATTGGTTATAAGGTTAAGTTCTATTGCTATAAGAAGTCCTAGAATAGTTACGCCTAGGGCTGCTAATTTAAGGTGATATGGTATGGTGACCTGAGGGTATGAAGTAGGGGGGATGCAGTTGGAAATAAGAAATCCGGCGAAGATGCTGCCCACTGCTAGGCGGTTAATGGGGTTTATTAGTGAGGGATTATTTTCATTAATTAGGATAAGGGATGTGAATCGAGGGTGTCCTGTTAGAGTGTAGAAAATAATGCGAATGCTGTACATGGCTGTGAGAGAGGTTGCTAGTAGGGTAATTGTAAGGGCTCAGGCGTTGGTATATGACATGTTGGCGGTTTCGATGATTAGGTCTTTTGAGTAGAAGCCCGTGAGGAAAGGCATGCTCATGAGTGCGAGGCTGCCAATGATTAGGGAAGAAGCAGTAAATGGTAATATTTTAAATAGGCCTCCTATTTTTCGGATGTCTTGCTCGTTGCTAAGGCTATGAATAATTGATCCTGCAGATAAAAATAATATGGCCTTGAAGAAAGCGTGGGTACAGATGTGAAGGAAGGCTAAATGTGGTTGGTTAATGCCTACTGTCACTATTATAAGACCAAGTTGGCTTGAAGTTGAGAAGGCTACGATTTTTTTCATGTCATTTTGTGTGAGGGCACAGATTGCTGTAAATAGGGTAGTAATAGCTCCTAGTGATAATGTGAGTGTTTGGATGGATAGGTTGTTTTCAATTAAGGGATGAAAGCGGATAATTAAGAAGATTCCGGCAACAACTATTGTGCTGGAGTGGAGTAGTGCTGAGACTGGTGTAGGTCCTTCTATAGCGGAGGGTAGTCATGGGTGGAGGCCAAATTGGGCTGATTTTCCTGTTGCTGCTAGGAGAAGGCTTACTAGGGGGAAGTGATCTGGGTTGGGGTTGAGGATAAATATTTGTTGGAAATCCCATGAGTTTGAAAATATGAAGAATCATGCTATTGCTAAGATGAAGCCGATATCTCCAATACGATTATATAGGATTGCTTGGAGGGCTGCTGTGTTGGCGTCTGATCGGCCATATCATCAACTAATTAATAGGAAAGATATAATGCCTATTCCTTCTCATCCGATGAAGAGCTGAAATAGGTTGTTAGCGGTAATTAAAATTAGTATAGTAATAAGGAAAATGAGAAGGTACTTGAGGAATTGGTTGATGTTGGGGTCTGAATTTATATATCATGTTGAGAATTCTACGATTGATCAGGTGACGAATAGTGCTACTGGGGCAAATACGATGGAGAAAAAATCTAATTTAAAGCTTAGGGATAGCTTGATAGTATGAATTGTTATTCAGTGTCAGTTTGAAATTATGGATTCTTGGCCTGTAAAGATAAATATTGTTATAGTTAAAATGCTAATGGTGAGGGCGTAGATGATAGCTAATTTTACATAGTGTGGGTATAAGATGTTTTTGTGGGGTTTGATTAGGGTAATTATGATGGGTATTAATAGGGGGGCTAGCATTAATAATGTTATGGAGGAGTGCATTTACTTTTATTTGGAGTTGCACCAATGTTTTTGGTTCCTAAGACCAATGGATAACTACTATCCTTTAAAAGTTGAGAAAGCCAAGTTGTTAAGCTTGGGGGCATGAATTAGCAGTTCTTGCGTGCTTTCTCGGTAGGTAAGAAGTTGTAAGCCTCTATTGTTAGATTCACAATCTAATGTTTTTGTTAAACTATAACTACAAGGTGTTAATCCTATAATCACTTTGGGATTAAGGGTGAGGAGAAGTATTGGTGCTGTATGCATTAGTATCAGTGTATTTTCTCGTGTGAAGAGAGGTTTAATATTGCTAGTGCTATACGTTAGTGGTCCTCGTTGTGTTGAGGTAAATATGTGAAGTGAGTATAAGGCTGTAATTAGTATATTAAACCCTGTAAATATAATAGTAAAGTTAGATCAGGAGAAGGAGGCTAAGATTGTGAATAGTTCTCCTATTAGGTTAATGGTTGGAGGTAGGGCGAGATTGGCAAGGTTTGCTAGGAGTCATCAAAGGGCTAGTAGTGGAAATAGTGCTTGGAGGCCTCGGGTAAATATTATAGTTCGGCTGTGAATTCGTTCGTAGTTTGAGTTTGCCAGACAGAATAATAGGGATGAGGTAAGTCCATGGGCGATTATAAGGATTATTGCACCGGTAAAGCTTCAAGGAGTTTGAATGAGAATAGCTAAGATAACAAGTGCTATGTGACTTACAGAGGAGTAAGCGATGAGTGATTTCAGGTCAGCTTGTCGTAAGCAGATGGAGCTTGTTATAACTATGCCTCATAGTGATAGGATGAGAAAGGGGTAGCCTATTTTTTCTGTTAGGGGGTTGAGGATAGGGGTAATTCGTATTATACCGTAACCACCAAGTTTTAGTAGGATTGCTGCGAGTACTATTGAGCCAGCAATTGGAGCTTCAACGTGGGCTTTAGGTAATCACAGGTGAAGTCCGTATAAGGGTATTTTGACTATAAAGGCTATTATACAACCCAGTCATGTAATATTATTAGTTCAGGATAGCAATATTTCTTTGGTACTAATTATTATTAGAATATTTAATGATCCTAAATTGCTTAGGTAGTAAAGGAGTGTGATGAGTAGTGGGAGAGATCCTGCTAGTGTGTAGAATAAGAAATATGAGCCGGCATTGAGGCGTTCTGGTTGATACCCTCAGCGGGTAATAATAATTAGGGTGGGGATTAGGGTAGTTTCGAATAGGATATAAAATAAAATTAGTTCTGAGGCTGTAAATGTTATAATTAAAGAGATTTGTAGGAGGATAAGTATTGAGATATATAGTTTTTTTCGTGGGAGGGGATTATTGTGGAGATGTTGTTGGGTTGCTAAAATTATCAGGGGTAGTAGTCAGGCTGTTAAAGTTAGGAGAGGTGATGTTAGTGGATCTGAGAAAAAATTTAATGATAGGTTGCATAGGTTGTTTGGTAGATACAAGAGTAAGGGGGTTAGGGCGCTGATTAATAAGCTGCATATTATTGTATTAATTCAGATTATATGGTTTTTTGAAAGTCATATTGTTGGAAGCAGCATAATTGTGGGTATAATAATTTTTAGCATTGAAGTAGGTTCAGGTTTTGTACATAATCTAGGCCGTATAGGTTGGAAATTAAAACTAGTAAGGCTAATCCTACTGCGGCCTCACATGCGGCGAATACTAGAAGGGTGATGGGTATAATACATATCAGTATAAAATGCATGTTTAGGGTTGTAAGTGTGGCTATAATGAATAGTGATAATATTATACCTTCCAAGCATAGTAGGGATGACATTAGATGTGATCGGTAGATTAATAGTCCTAGTAGCGATATAAAATATGCTAATGAGGTGTTGATATAGATGAAAGGCACTTGGTAAATATGATTTATCATAATCTAATGAGTCGAAATCATTTGTTTTGATTAAACTATATACCAATTCAACTCAATCTAACCCCTTTTGAGTCCATTCATAGGCTAGTCCTAGCGCTAGAATAATAATTAAAGTAAGGATTGTATTAATAGTTAGTATTAGGTTATTTGTTTGGGTTGCTCATGGCAGGGGTAATAGTAGGGCAATTTCTAGATCAAAGAGGAGAAATGTGATGGCTACTAGAAAAAATTTTATAGAGAAGGGTAGGTGGGCTGAGGTTGTGGGATCAAATCCGCATTCATAGGGGTTGAATTTTTCTGCGTAGGTATTTAATTGTGGTAATCAAAATGTGATTGTAATTAGTAATAGGGCTAGGAGAATGTTGGTTGCTAGGGTTAGTGTTAGGTTAATTACTCTCTCTCGAGTTTATCAAGGCTTATTAATTGGAAGTCAATAGTACTATTTATACTAAGAGAGTAAGACCCTCATCAATAGATAGAAATATAGAGGAATAATCATACTACGTCTACGAAGTGTCAGTATCATGCAGCGGCTTCGAAGCCAAAGTGGTGGTTAGTTGTAAAATGAAATAGTTGTTGGCGAACGTAGCAGGTTGTAAGGAATGTGGTTCCAATGATGACGTGGAGGCCGTGAAAGCCTGTGGCTACAAAGAATGTTGATCCATAAATTCCGTCGGAAATGGTGAAAGAGGCTTCAGAGTATTCTGATAATTGTAAGCATGTAAAATAAATACCTAATGTAATGGTTAGGGCTAGTGCCTGAATTGATTCTTTTCGGTTGGCTTCTATTAGGCTGTGGTGTGCTCAAGTAATTGTAACTCCTGATGCTAACAGAATGGCTGTATTTAGAAGTGGTACTTCTATTGGGTTAAGGGGAAAAATACCTGTTGGAGGTCAGTGTCCTCCTGTTTGCGGGGTTGGGGCTAGGCTGGAGTGATAAAATGCTCAGAAGAAGCCAGCAAAAAAGAAGATTTCTGAGATAATAAATAGGACTATCCCGTATCGGAGGCCTTTTTGGACAGGCATGGTATGGTGGCCTTGATATGTACCTTCTCGTACTACATCTCGTCATCATTGAAATATTGTTAATGCGCTGGCTAGTAGTCCTGTGGCAAGAAGGGGGATATAATAGAAGTGGAATCATATGGCTAGGCCAGAAGTTAATAGGAAGGCTGATAGGGCTCCTGTTAATGGTCAGGGGCTTGGGTTGACTATATGGTAAGCATGTGCTTGGTGAGTCATTATGAGTTGTCGTGTAGGTAAAGACTTACTAAGAGTGTAAAAACGTAAGCTTGGATTAGGGCTACACCTAGTTCTAGTATAATAAGTAAAATAATGATGACAATTGTAATTATGGAAGAGGAGATGTAGGAGGATAGAAGGGTTAGTGTGGTGCCTCCAAGTAAGTGTATTAGCAGGTGACCTGCTGTGATATTGGCTGTTAGTCGTACGGCTAGTGCAATTGGTTGGATAAAGAGGCTGATTGTTTCAATGATAACTAGTATAGGGATAAGTGGTATGGGTGTTCCTTGGGGTAAAAAGTGGGCGAGAGCTGCTTTTGTTTTAAATCGAAGTCCTGTAAGTACGGTGGCTGCTCATAGGGGAATTGCTATAGCTAAGTTTATTGATAGCTGGGTGGTTGGTGTAAATGCGTAGGGTGTTATTCCGAGGAGATTATTTAGGGCGATGAAAGTGATTAGGGCTATAAGTATAAGGGATCAGGTTCGTCCTTTAGTGCTATGGGTTGTTATTATTTGTTTTAGTGTAAGTTGGATTAGTCATTGTTGAAGAGAGGAGAGGCGATTGTTGATTAGCTTATTAGGGGATGAAATTAACATGGTGGGAAATAGAATGATTAATATAACTAGGGGGATTCCTAATATTATTGGAACATTGAAGGAGGCAAATAAATTTTGGTCCATTTTAGCTCTCAGGTTGTTTTGTGTTTATGTGGTATAGTTAATTTTGATGGTGGGGTGGTATAGAAAGTAAAGTTTAGTATTTTTAATTGAGTAATGTAGAATAGGGTTAAAATTATTGATATAATCACTATTGGTCACGGTGATATATCCAGTTGAGGCATTCACTGTAGAGAGGGGGCGCTCTCAATCTTTAACTTAAAAGGTTAATGCTGGATAGCTTTACAGTGATACGATATATAGGTATGAGGCTCACACTTCGAAGTCTTGGAAATAAATAAATTCTAGAACAATTGGCATAAAGCTATGGTTTGACCCGCAAATTTCTGAGCATTGTCCATAAAACAGGCCTGGTCGTATGGAGGCCAGTATAGCTTGATTTAAGCGTCCAGGGATTGCATCTGCCTTAACGCCTAGTGATGGGACGGCTCATGAGTGTAAGACGTCTTGTGATGAGATTAGTATACGGATATCTGCTTCTATGGGTAGAGTTGTTCGGTTGTCTACTTCAAGGAGTCGGAATTCTCCGGGTTCGAGAAAGTATGTAGGTGTGATGTAGGAGTCAAAGGCTAGGTCTTCATAGTCTGAGTACTCATAGCTTCAGTATCATTGGTGGCCAATGGCTTTAAGAGTTAAGTAGGGTTTATTAAATTCATCTGTTATATATAAGATGCGTAGGGATGGAAGAGCAATTATAATAAGGATAATTGCAGGTAGAATAGTTCAAATTATTTCAATTTCTTGGGCATTTATTGTGCTAGTGTGTGTTAATTTGGTTGTGAGCATTAGGGAGATAACATATAGTACTAGTGAGCTAATTAGAAAAATAATTATAAGAGCATGATCGTGGAAGGCGATTAATTCTTCTATGATAGGGGATGTAGCGTTTTGTAGGCCTAGTTGGGCTGGGTGTGCCATTAAGATATATAGGGTTTAGTCTATAATTTAACTTTGACAAAGTTATGTAATTTTTTTACTAATATCTCATTGAAAAAGTCATAGGGTCTATGGGATTGGCTTGAAACCAATTTTTGGGGGTTCAAATCCTTCCTTTTTCGCTTAAAGATTTTACATAGGTAGATTCTTCGAATGTGTGATAAGGAGGGGGGCAGCCGTAGAGTCATTCTAGGTTGGTAGTTAGTTGTTCAACGGTTAAGACTTTTCGTTTTGAGGAAAAGGCTTCTCAAATTATAAAAATTATTAGGATAACTGCTGTTAATGAAATAAATGAGCCTACAGATGATACGATATTTCATGTAGTATATGCATCAGGGTAATCTGAATATCGTCGGGGCATTCCAGATAAGCCAAGAAAGTGTTGTGGGAAAAAGGTTAGGTTTACGCCCACAAATATAATGGTAAAGTGAATTTTAGCATAGGTTTGGTCGAGCGTATAGCCAGAGAATAATGGAAATCAGTGGATAAAACCTCCTATAATAGCAAATACTGCTCCTATAGATAAAACGTAATGAAAATGGGCTACTACATAGTATGTGTCATGTAGGACGATGTCTAACGATGAGTTGGCTAGTACAATTCCTGTCAGTCCACCTACGGTAAAAAGGAAAATAAAGCCCAGAGCTCATAGTATTGCGGGAGATCATTTGATATTACCGCCGTGCAGTGTGGCTAATCAACTAAATACTTTTACCCCTGTAGGAATAGCAATAATTATAGTGGCTGATGTGAAGTATGCACGTGTGTCTACGTCTATGCCCACAGTAAATATGTGGTGGGCTCATACAATAAATCCCAGGAAACCAATAGATATTATGGCTCATACTATTCCTATGTATCCAAATGGTTCTTTTTTGTTAGAGTAGTATGTTACAATATGTGAGATTATTCCGAAGCCTGGAAGAATGAGAATATATACTTCAGGGTGCCCAAAAAATCAGAACAGGTGTTGGTATAGGATAGGGTCTCCACCACCAGCAGGATCGAAGAATGTAGTATTAAGGTTGCGGTCTGTTAGTAGTATGGTAATTCCGGCAGCCAGAACTGGAAGAGATAGAAGTAGTAAGACTGCTGTAATAAGGACAGATCAGACAAATAGAGGTGTTTGATATTGGGTTATGGCTGGGGGTTTTATGTTAATGATTGTTGTGATGAAATTAATAGCCCCTAGAATGGAGGAAATACCAGCCAGGTGAAGTGAAAAAATAGTGAGATCTACAGAGGCTCCTGGGTGTGATATATTTCCTGCTAGAGGAGGGTAGACTGTTCAACCAGTACCAGCTCCGGCTTCTAGGGTTGAGGATGCGAGTAGTAGAAGAAGGGATGGGGGTAGAAGTCAGAAGCTTATGTTATTTATTCGAGGAAATGCTATATCGGGGGAACCAATTATTAGGGGGACAAGTCAGTTCCCAAAGCCCCCGATTATGATTGGCATTACTATGAAGAAAATTATAATAAATGCGTGAGAGGTAACGATAACGTTATAGACATGGTCGTCTTCTATTAAACTTCCAGGCTGACCGAGTTCTGCTCGAATTAGGAGACTTAGGGCTGTTCCTACTGCCCCTGCTCATGCGCCAAATAGTAAATATAGTGTTCCGATATCTTTATGGTTGGTTGAAAATAATCAGCGATTTATGAACATAAGTAGGAGGGGGTAAAATGGCTGAGTAAGCATTAGACTGTAAATCTAAAGACAGAGGAAGTCCTCTTTTTGCCAGCTCTGAGGTGATTTATCATATTGAATTGCAAATTCAAAGAAGCAGCTTCAATTCTGCCGGGGCTTCTCCCGCCTTTTTTTCCCTAACGGCGGGAGAAGTAGATTGAAGCCAGTTGATTAGGTTATTTAGCTGTTAACTAAATTTTTGTGGGTTAGAGTCCCATCAGTCTAGGAAGGGCTTAGCTTAATAAAAGTAATTGATTTGCGTTCAGTTGATGCAAAGTATAATTTTGCAGTCCTTAGAATGGTGCAGAAATTAAGTAAAATTACTTGCTTAGAGCTTTGAAGGCTCTTGGTCTTGTTAACCTAAATTTCTAGATTATTAGTATTAGTGGGGTTGTAGGTAGTAGGAGGGTGGAAGAAATTATGAGTGGGGGGAGAAGTGGTGAAAGTTTTACATATTTTAGTTGTCAGTTTATTTTTGTGTTGTTGGATGTGGGAAATATTGTTATTGAGATAGAGTATGTCAGGCGTATGTAGAAGTATAGATTTATTAGTGTGAGTATGGCTATAGTGAGGGGGATAATAAGGTTATCACTTTTTGTAAGTTCTTGTATAATTGCTCATTTGGGGGAAAAGCCTGTTAGTGGGGGTAGGCCTCCTAGGGATATCATTATTAATGGAATTATGGGTATTACTCATGTAAGTTTATTTCAGGTGTGTGATAGCGATAGGGTTGTTATGTTTGAGTTTAGGTAAAAAGTTATGAATGTGGAGATTGTTAGAAGGATATAGATGAGTAGAGTTAGAATTGTAATATTTGGGTCGTAATATAGTACTGCTACTATTCATCCTATGTGGGTGATTGAGGAGTAAGCTAGAATTTTACGTAATTGTGTTTGGTTAAGTCCACCTCAGCTGCCAATTATGATGGATAAGATTGAGATTGTTAGTAGGGCATTAGTGTCAATTGATGGGAAGATTTGGAGTATAATAGATAAAGGGGCTAGTTTTTGTCATGTGAGAATGAGTATGGCAGGGATTAGAGGGATGCCTTGGGTTACTTCTGGTAGTCAAAAGTGAAGAGGGGCTATTCCTAATTTTATTGTTAGGGCAATTAATATTATTGTAGCTAGGGTTTGATTTAGGGATGGGTAAATTGTTCATTGTCCGGAGAATAGATTATTTAGATAGATGGTTATTAGTAGGACTATAGATGCGGCTGCTTGTGTTAGAAAATATTTAGTGGCTGCTTCTGTGGAGCGGGGATTTGTATTTTTGGCTAGCAGGGGTACGATGGCTAGTATGTTTAGTTCTAGACCCATTCAGATTAGGAATCAGTGTGAGCTTATTATTGTAATTACGGTTCCTGCCAGGACAGAGAGGAAAATAATAAGGTGGGCTAGAGGGTTGATGTTAGTACGGGAGGGATTTAACCAACATTTTCGGGGTATGGGCCCGATAGCTTATTTAGCTGACCTTACTAGTTAGAATATGGTGTAGTAGGTAGCACGGAGAGTTTTGAGTTCTCAGGCATGGGTTCGACTCCTATAATTCTAGAAATAAGGGGATTTAAACCTCTATAATTTACTCTATCAAAGTAACTCTTTTGTCAGACATATTTCTTATGTTTGGGGTGGGATGCTGGATGTAAAAGTTGGTATTGAGATATATCATATACATAGTGCTAGTGTGAGAGGTAAAAAGTTTTTTCATAGAAGGTGTATTAGTTGGTCATAGCGGAATCGAGGATATGATGTTCGAATTCATAGAAATAGGATAGTTAATAGAAGGGCTTTGGCTATAAAGTTTATTGTATAGAGTTCTGGTAGGTTTATACTGTAGGGTGTAGCTAAGAAGACGGTGGTGGTTAGGGCGTTTATTATAATAATATTTATATACTCTGCTATAAAGAAGAGGGCAAATGAACCTGCAGCATATTCAATGTTGAATCCTGAAACTAGCTCTGATTCGCCTTCTGTTAAGTCGAAGGGGGCTCGGTTGGTTTCTGCTAGTGTGGAAATATATCATATTATTGCTAAAGGTCATGATGGTAATAGAAGTCAGGAGTGTTCTTGTGTTAAAATAAGTGAGTGTAAGTTGAATGAGCCGCTTATTAGTAGGGTTGATAGTAGAATGATAGCTAGGGTGACTTCGTATGAAATTGTTTGGGCTACTGCTCGTAATGCGCCGATTAGTGCGTAGTTTGAGTTGGATGCTCACCCAGATCATAAAATTGAGTAAACGGCTAGGCTTGATGTTGCTAATATAAATAGGAGACCTAGGTTGAAGTTAATTAGGGGGTATGGTATGGGAAGGGGGCTTCATATAAGGAGGGCGATGGAAAGGGCTAGGGTTGGGGCAATAACATATAGGGTTGTAGTAGATGTGGTGGGTAGTAGGGGTTCTTTTGTAAAAAGTTTTATTGCGTCCGCGAATGGTTGAAGTATTCCGTAGGGGCCCACTATGTTAGGGCCCTTGCGAAATTGTATGTAGCCCAGGACTTTTCGTTCTATGAGTGTTAAAAATGCTATGGCAATTAGGGCAGGAATAATTAGCAGGAGTAAATTAATTATAAACACGTTGTTAAGAAGAGGAGTTGAACCTCTGGTTATAAAGTTTTAAGTTTTATGCAATTACCGGGCTCTGCCATCTTAACGATCCCTAGTCTAGGGGTGGGGCAGTAGTTTATGGAATTGAGATAATGATCATTCGATTTGTGAGGGCGCTTTGTGAAGTGGGCCCTATTTCTCTTGTCCTTTCGTACTGGGAGGAATATTTAATAGATAGAAACCGACCTGGATTTCTCCGGTCTGAACTCAGATCACGTAAGACTTTAATCGTTGAACAAACGAACCTTTAATAGCGGCTACACCATTAGGATGTCTTGATCCAACATCGAGGTCGTAAACCCTATTGTCGATATGGACTCTAAAATAGGATTGCGCTGTTATCCCTAGGGTAACTTGGTCCGTTGATCAAGTTATTGGGTCAATGGGAATATATATATATATATATATATATATATATATATATATATATATATATATATATATTTACTTAGACTGGTGAGGTCTTGGTGTTGTTTTTCGGAGGCTGTGTTATACTCCGAGGTCACCCCAACCAAAATTTGTAGTACATGGACGGTGGGTTGTTGCCTTGGCTTTAAATTTGTTAGTTTGTACTATTAAATTTAAGCTCCATAGGGTCTTCTCGTCTTATTAAGTTATATCCGCCTCTTCACGGATAGGTCAATTTCACTGATTAGAAGTAAAAGACAGTTAAACCCTCGTGTGGCCATTCATACAAGTCCTTATTTGGAGAACAAGTGATTATGCTACCTTTGCACGGTCAGGGTACCGCGGCCGTTAAACATGTGTCACCGGGCAGGCAGTGCCTCTAATACTAGTAATGCTAGAGGTGATGTTTTTGGTAAACAGGCGGGGGTAGAGTTTGCCGAGTTCCTCTTACTTCTTTTAATCTTTCCTGGATGCATACCTGTGTTGGGTTAACAGTTTAAGTAATGTTATGTTAAGATATAGAATGTGGTAGTTGGACTGTTAACTAGCAGTAGTTACTTCGGTCTGAGATAAGTTTATGCGAGGAGAATAATTTCATGTTACTTATATTAACATTGTTGCTTCTATTGGGTAATAGATTAGTCCAATGTGTTATAGGAGTTTGGTGTTGTTAGTAGAATCAAGGATAGTCAGGTATTGAGCTTGAACGCACTCTTAATTGATGGCTGCTTTTAGGCCAACTGTAGTAGTGGAATGTCTTACTCTCTATAAAAGGTTATTTCCTAAAGTCTAAAGAGCTGTCCCTCTTTAGACTAACAATTAAATTTACGAGAAGATTAGTGGATCTGTAAGTAAATTTAAGGTTGAACTGAAATTCTGTCTTGGACAACCAGCTATCACCAGGCTCGATAGGTTTGTCACCACTACCCATAGATCTTCCCACTATTTTGCCACATAGACGGGTGTGCTCTTTTAGCTGTCTTTGGGTAGCTCGCTTGGTTTCGGGGAATATTATTGAAGTTCTCTATATAAAGTTATTTCTAGTTAATTCATTATGCAGAAGGTAGAAGGGTTTGTCTTTGCTTTTTTGTGCTTTATTAAGTTTTTGTCTTTCCCTTGCGGTACTGTATCTATTGCGCCTGAGGTGAAATTTCTATCGCCTATACTTTTATAGTAGGTAAATGGTTTGGTTATAGTATTGTAGGTAGTACAGTTGTATAGGGGTTTGGGCTAGAGTTGGCTCAAAGTGATCATTGGCGGGTGAGATCTTCCGGGTGTAAGCTGGATGCTTTGATTTAAGCTACACTTTGATTTACCCAAGCGCACTTTCCAGTACGCTTACCATGTTACGACTTATCTCCTCTATACCAACATGTAGTGATTTAGTTACTAAGATACTTTTGTGTGATGTTTGAGGAGGGTGACGGGCGGTGTGTGCGTGCTTAATGGCCTTGTTTCAATCAAGCTCTCTATTCTTGATTTACTGCTAAATCCACCTTGGACCTTTAGATTTCATAAAGGTTGTCGTGTAATTTTCTGATTTAGAAAATGTAGCCCATTTCTTCCCACCCCATTGGCTGCACCTTGACCTAACGTTTTTATGATAATACTTCTGCTTACTTTGCGATCTTTAGGGAGTTTGCTGAAGATGGCGGTATACAGGCTGGGGGCAAGAGGTGGTAAGGTCTATCGGGGTGTATCGATTATAGAACAGGCTCCTCTAGACGGATGTAAAGCACCGCCAGGTCCTTTGAATTTCAAGCTGTTGCTTGTAGTGTTCTGGCGAATAAATTTGTTGATTAAGTTATTGAGGTTTAGGGCTAAGCATAGTGGGGTATCTAATCCCAGTTTGTGCCTTAGCTTTAGTGTATTCAGGATATTAAAGCCACTTTCGTAGAATATTTTACCATAACCAGGGTTTTTTACGACTTAGTTATAGGTTAGCTTTATTGAAGATATAATCTTAAACACTCTTTACGCCGTACTCCATTAACTTGAGTCAATCGTATGGCCGCGGTGGCTGGCACGAAATTGACCAACTCTAATAATCAGTATAACTTAGTTAAACTTTCGTTTATTGCTAAAGGTTTATCACTGCTGTTTCCCGTGGGGGCGTGGCTAAGCAAAGCGTTTTGAGCTGCGTGTGCGTGCTTGATGCTCGCTCCTCATGTTATTATAATCTAGAGGGCATTTTCACAGGGTTGTGGATGCTTGCATGTGTAATTTTACTGAGAGCTAGTGGAAAGGCTAGGACCAAACCTATGTGTTTATGGGGTAGATGTTACCCATCTGGACATTTTCAGTGTCTTGCTTTAAATTATTAAGCTACATTAAC